TCAGGGAAGGGATCCTTCCTTCTATTGATTTGATAGAAATTCATTTTTCTTTTCCTGTCGCTATGATTTTGATGTTCGATGAATGAGCCTGTGGTAATGCTTTTACCTCTATATCTATGTCGCATATTTTATGTCGCAGGCGCCCATCCAGTCTAGAAACAAGCACTAATGAGAAAAAGAAAACTGTACTAAAGAAAACCTAGGATATCTATCCAAAATTTTTTTAAAAAGACATATTAGGGCTATACGGATTCGAACCGTAGACCTTCTCGGTAAAACAGATCAAACGGATTATTATCGAAATGATTCGAACTGTTTCAAAGACCCAACATGCATTTTTTTGCATTGGGCTCTTTCATAAACTGATTTCAAAATCAGTTAGTCCACCATAGTTTTTCTTTACGGAAAGATAATGAGATGGCTCCCTGTGCTCTGATTGATTATTTGTATTATGATCTATCTAGGAGCAATACCAAAGTGTTTCAAAGGAGGATTACCTTGACTTAGGTTTGCCTCCGGCCTAAATTAAATCAACCTAAGTGAAATGGAGTCTCTATCGTTCCACTGCAAGAGTTAACTATGAGACTTCATACACCTTAAAGTTCATAGAACGAGAAGAAATTTTTTGGAGGCCCTTATCCTCATTCTGCCTAGCATTTAGTGGGCTGGATATTTACCTTATCAACTAGCAAATCCATAAGGGTTCCATTTGATTAGGCACCTGAATTGGCACCTGAATCCGACTGAACCGACTATTTGTCAGGCTACTGTTCTCCTATTCTCTCGAATCTATGAAGTAAGACATTGATTTTGCAATAAGATCAATTATGTTCATTGCATAATAAGCTCCTTTGAAAAGCATTGGCGCACGTGTAAACGAGTTGCTCTACCGAACTGAGCTATAGCCCTTATCAGAGATATCTTAACATATAGATAATTTCTTGTCAAGATGAATATTCTCTAATGCCAGAGGATATCCTTTTTATCTGTATCTGTTTAGTATATAACAGACCAATAACGAAGCGGTATTGCTTAGAAAAGTGATTCGATATATAATCGATCGAAGTAATGAGTCTTCCTTTGTGGTGATAAATTGCCTACTTAACTCAGTGGTTAGAGTATTGCTTTCATACGGCGGGAGTCATTGGTTCAAATCCAATAGTAGGTAAGTAGGTAGAAAAATTACTAGATAGCATTGGACTTACTTCGCTTCGCTATCTAATAACTTTTTCTACCCCTCTTCCCTTTTTCTTTGTATCAACTATAAACCCTTGGATTGTTTTCAATTGGAGGGGGGAATCCAATTGACAGCCTCGATTCGTACCCTAGCTCGTCTGAGAGCTAGCTTTGCTTCAACTAATTCTTTCGTACCCTCAGCTTTACTCAAGTTAGCTTCGGCTATTTCAAGTGCCTGTTGAGCTTCTTTCGGATCAATATCACTACCTAGTTCCGCATCATTTCCTAAAATTATGATCTCATTATTAACTATTCTCGCAAAACCGCTCCACAGAACCGCCGTTAACCATTGGTCGTTGAGGAGGCGTATTCTCAAAGGACCCATATCTACTGCTGTGTTAATGGGGGCGTGGTTTGGTAATACGCCAATTTGGCCACTATTAGTGGATAAAATGATTTCTTTCACTTCACAATCCCAAATAATTCGCTTAGGAGTCAGTACATAAAGATTTAATTTCATTTCTTCGATTTGTTCTCCTCTTCTAAGGTTATAGCTTTCGTGCTAGCTTCATCGATGTTACCCACCAAATAAAAAGCTTGTTCGGGTAGGCCGTCTAATTCTCCGGAAAGGATTAGTTGAAATCCCCTAATAGTTTCTGCAAGACCAACATACTTTCCTGGAGAACCGGTAAAAACTTCTGCAACAAAGAACGGTTGTGATAAGAAACGCTCTATTTTTCTTGCTCTTGCTACAGTTAAACGATCCTCTTCTGATAATTCATCCAACCCAAGAATAGCGATAATGTCCTGAAGTTCTTTGTAACGTTGTAAAGTTTCCTTAACTCTTTGCGCAGTTTCATAATGTTCGTTGCCAACGATCCGAGGCTGTAACATAGTTGAGGTTGAATCTAAAGGATCTACTGCTGGATAAATACCCTTGGAAGCTAATCCTCTGGAAAGTACGGTAGTAGCATCCAAATGTGCAAATGTTGTCGCAGGAGCAGGGTCGGTCAAATCGTCCGCGGGTACATAAACTGCTTGAATCGAAGTTATAGATCCCTTTTTAGTAGAAGCAATTCTTTCTTGCAAAGAACCCATTTCTGTACTAAGAGTAGGTTGATAACCCACTGCAGAGGGCATTCTCCCTAATAAAGCAGATACCTCCGACCCTGCTTGAACAAAACGAAAGATATTATCGATGAATAAAAGCACGTCTTGCTTATTAACATCTCGGAAATATTCTGCCATAGTTAGGGCAGTTAAACCAACTCTCATACGAGCTCCCGGTGGTTCATTCATTTGGCCATAGACTAGAGCTACCTTTGATTCCTCAATATTTTTTTCATTAATTACTCCGGATTCCTTCATTTCCATATAAAGATCATTTCCTTCACGAGTTCGTTCTCCTACTCCACCAAATACGGATACGCCCCCATGAGCTTTAGCAATGTTATTGATTAATTCCATGATGAGTACTGTTTTACCTACTCCAGCCCCCCCAAAGAGTCCTATTTTTCCTCCACGTCGATAAGGAGCTAAAAGATCGACGACCTTAATACCTGTTTCAAAGATGGATAATTTCGTATCTAACTCGATAAAGGCAGGCGCAGATCTATGAATAGGGAACGTCGCACTACTATCTACAGGACCCAAATTGTCAACAGGCTCCCCAAGAACGTTGAAAATTCGTCCGAGAGTAGCTCCACCGACCGGAACACTGAGAGGAGCTCCCGTGTCAATGACTTCCATTCCTCTCATCAACCCGTCTGTAGCACTCATAGCTACAGCTCTAACTCGATTATTTCCTAATAATTGTTGTACCTCACAAGTCACATTAATTTGCTTATCGGAAGTGTCTCTACTCTGGACTACCAAGGCGTTATAAATATAAGGTAACTTGCCTGGGGGAAAAGTGACATCCAGCACGGGTCCAATAATTTGATCGATACGACCTGCACTTTTTTCATCAATTGTGGAAACCCCGGGACGAGAAGTAGTAGGATTGGTACTCATAATTATCACATAATAAAAAAAAGAATTTGTCGAAATTTTTCTTTTTTTTCTTGTTGAATAATGCCAAATCAAATTAAAAAAAAAATATCCAAAAATCCAAAAGTAAAAAGGAAATGAATTAGTTAATTCAATAAGAGAAAAAAGGAGACCGGGACTTTATTTCGTTGCCCAAGCGAATCCCATTCAATCGTTTACTCATGAAATGAGTCCGTTGCAAAGTTCAATCAATCTTGTTTTCATATACATTTTGCCTTTTGTGGAGCATCTGTGCCTACTCTACTTTCCTATCTAGGACTTCGATATACAAAATATATACTACTGTGAAGCATAGATTGCTGTCAACAGAGAATTTTCTTAGTATTTAGTTAGGTATTTACATTCAAAATAAGAAAAGGGCCCATTAAGAACTTGTAAAATAAGGATTAGGGATTGATTTGGGTTGCGCTATATCTATCAAAGAGTATACAATAATGAAGGATTTGGTAAATCAAATCCATGGTTTAATAATGAACCGTGTTAACTTACAATAACAACAACTCAATTCCTATAGAATTCCTATAGTGGAATTCCTGTAGGATAGAAAATACACAGGGTGTACACATTATATATGAATGCAAAATATTCATTAATTTAAGTATGCTCTCAATTTTCTTTAATGAGTTGATATTATATTAATTGAATATCCTTTTTGTTTTACGAAATTTTTGCTAAAGTTGCATTGACGTCTAATTCACATCGAGTAGACCCTGTTATTGTGAGAATTCTTAATTCAAGAGTTGTAGGGAGGGACTTATGTCACCACAAACAGAAACTAAAGCAAGTGTTGGATTTCAAGCTGGTGTTAAAGATTATAAATTGACTTACTACACCCCGGAGTATGAAACCAAGGATACTGATATCTTGGCAGCATTCCGAGTAACTCCTCAACCTGGGGTTCCGCCGGAAGAAGCAGGGGCTGCAGTAGCTGCCGAATCTTCTACTGGTACATGGACAACTGTTTGGACTGATGGACTTACCAGTCTTGATCGTTACAAAGGACGATGCTATCACATCGAGCCTGTTGCTGGGGAAGACAACCAATGGATCTGTTATGTAGCTTATCCATTAGACCTATTTGAAGAGGGTTCCGTTACTAACATGTTTACTTCCATTGTGGGTAACGTATTTGGTTTCAAAGCCCTACGTGCTCTACGTCTGGAGGATCTACGAATTCCCCCTGCTTATACAAAAACTTTCCAAGGTCCGCCTCATGGTATCCAAGTTGAAAGAGATAAGTTGAACAAGTATGGTCGTCCTTTATTGGGATGTACTATTAAACCAAAATTGGGATTATCCGCAAAAAATTACGGTAGAGCGTGTTATGAGTGTCTACGTGGTGGACTTGATTTTACCAAAGATGATGAAAACGTAAACTCACAACCATTTATGCGTTGGAGAGACCGTTTTGTCTTTTGTGCCGAAGCTATTTATAAAGCACAGGCCGAAACCGGTGAAATTAAGGGGCATTACTTGAATGCGACTGCAGGTACATGTGAAGAAATGATTAAGAGAGCTGTATTTGCGAGAGAATTAGGGGTTCCTATTGTAATGCATGACTACATAACTGGGGGATTCACCGCAAATACTAGTTTGGCTCATTATTGCCGCGACAATGGCCTACTTCTTCACATTCACCGTGCAATGCATGCAGTTATTGATAGACAGAAAAATCATGGTATGCATTTCCGTGTATTAGCTAAAGCATTGCGTATGTCTGGGGGAGATCATATCCACTCCGGTACAGTAGTAGGTAAGCTAGAAGGGGAACGCGAAATGACTTTAGGTTTTGTTGATTTATTGCGCGATGATTTTATTGAAAAAGATCGTGCTCGCGGTATCTTTTTCACCCAGGACTGGGTATCCATGCCAGGTGTTATACCGGTAGCTTCAGGTGGTATTCATGTTTGGCATATGCCAGCTCTGACTGAAATCTTTGGGGATGATTCTGTATTACAATTTGGTGGAGGAACTTTAGGACATCCTTGGGGAAATGCACCTGGTGCAGCAGCTAATCGAGTGGCTTTAGAAGCCTGTGTACAAGCTCGTAACGAAGGGCGCGATCTTGCTCGTGAAGGTAATGAAATTATCCGAGAAGCTTGCAAATGGAGTCCTGAACTAGCCGCGGCTTGTGAAGTATGGAAAGCGATCAAATTCGAGTTCGAGCCGGTAGATACTATTGATGAATAGATAAAACTAAATATAAAGAAGGTATAAATAAAAAATAAACGAAATAAAAAGAGAAAAAATAAGTTACGAAATGCAGTAATTCTTCTTTATTCGTCTAATTGATTGCAATTAAACTCGGCTCAATCTTTTTTAGAAAAAAAAAGATTGAGCCGAATAAAAATGGATCATAATACGATTATGAGACTTGACAAATCGAGATTAGTCTATTCTATATATCTAGAATATATAAAGGTATAATACAATAAAGAAATACAAATCAAATTCAAATATTATCATATGATAATGGAATTAAATACGCAGTATTTACAGAAAAAAGTCTTCGTTTATTGGGAAAGAATCAATATACTTTTAATGTCGAATCGGGATTCACTAAGACAGAAATCAAGCATTGGGTCGAACTCTTCTTTGGTGTTAAGGTAGTAGCTGTGAATAGCCATCGACTACCTGGAAAGGGTAGAAGAATAGGACCTATTCTGGGACATACAATGCATTACAGACGTATGATCATTACCCTTCAACCGGGTTATTCTATTCCACTTCTAGATAGAGAAAAAAACTAAAGGAAAATGAATGAAAAAAGACATAGTTTTGAAGTTATACCCTTTTATTTTATAAGACTCTCTTGCAAAAAAGAGGACGTTTGAAACTTTTAACAGTTGTAATCGTGAGTCAACAAGTGACTCGAACTGTGTGTAAGAAAAGAAGCATTTTTTTTTTTCAAAATGCTATAACTAGATAAGGAAGTTTTCTATAACCTTGAGAAATAAGGTAGTTTTAGTTTATGACTCCGATCAAGAGCGATAAATCCTTGATTTGGGATTGGACACAGAACCTGGATCCATCGTAGAGACGTTCAATAGGATTCTGATGGGAACAATTATACTTTCGTGGAAATCCATCGCTATAAACTTCAATGGGGTAGATATTTTGTTCCGAATTTTTCCGGACCAAACCTCCGACCCCACGATACAATGAATTTTTTTTATTCATAAATAAAAAAAAAGCATTCGGAATCGCAATGCTACTCACTATACACGTCCAAAGGAATATTCGGAATAATATTCTTCTATAAACCATTCTTGCGCGGGGTCTTACTAACATAACAGGACGACTTCGCTGCACGGGATGGGTCTTCCTCGAAAAGCTAACTCCACCCGACATTTTTATACCCTTTTTGGGTGGTATATCGCCTTAAAAAGTCTAAGAGGGTAGTATAGTATGGGATCTTAGGTAAGAGAATTTGACCTTTGATTTTGATTGAATATACTATGATTCTATATTTTCTGCCTTTACCACGCATTATTGTATGCTCTTCTAGAGGAGTATGTATGCAGGAAGTAAATTCTAGTTGCTTTATTTTGAATCGAATTTAAAATTCGATTAGAAGGATAGAAAGGCCATGAGGATGGGAAAAGCAAAATCAAATCTTTTTAATTAGTTCTCCTTTTTGGCAGTTTGCTTATTTTATTATCCATTCCTTTTTTTTTACAAAATATTTTTTTTTGCAAACTCAAAAATACAATAGTCAATATTCCTTATAATAGATATACTTAATTATATCATAAGAATCTTAAGATATTTTTCGAATAGATAGAAATAGTAAATTTGAATTGAGACACCTATTCTATGACGGATTTAAACTTACCTTCTATTTTCGTGCCTTTAGTAGGCTTAGTATTTCCGGCAATTGCAATGACTTCTTTATTTCTTTATGTGCAGAAAAATAAGATTGTCTAGTATTTTTAGTGTAAGTAATATAATATGGTAGGATATGTGGCTCTTTCTACACACAAATGAAAAACAGCTATGAATGCGGATAAAAACGGCTGTGGGATGGATGCGGATATAGGCTACGAGCATAAATGCATGAATATGCGGAGCCGGGTATAGCGAGTTTTTTTTTAATTGAATCAACAAATATTTTTTGAATAGAAAGTCAATGTATCTAACCTATTATTTCACAGGAGTACTAATTGCTGAAGACGATTTCAGAATAAAAAAAAGTAAAGTCAAAATTATTTAGCCTATTCTCTCAATTTCAATAGACCACTGCTGGATTTAGTATATCTAATATGAATTGGCGATCAGAACATGTATGGGTAGAACTTCTAAAAGGTTCTCGAAAAAGGGGTAATTTTTTCTGGGCCTGTATTCTTTTTCTAGGTTCACTAGGATTCTTATCGGTTGGGGCTTCCAGTTATCTTGGTAAGAATATTATATCTATACTTCCATCTCAACAAATTCTTTTTTTTCCACAGGGGATCGTGATGTCTTTCTACGGAATTGCAGGCCTATTCATTAGCTCCTACTTGTGGTGTACTATTTTGTGGAATGTAGGTAGTGGTTATGACCGATTCGATAGAAAAGAGGGAATAGTGCGCATTTTTCGTTGGGGATTCCCTGGAATAAAACGTCGCGTCTTCCTTCAATTCCTTATGCGCGATATCCAATCAATTAGAATTCAAGTTAAAGAGGGTCTTTATCCTCGTCGTATCCTTTATATGGAAATCCGGGGCCAGGGGGTCATTCCCTTGACTCGTACTGATGAGAAGTTTTTTACTCCACGAGAAATTGAACAAAAAGCTGCCGAATTGGCCTATTTCTTGCGCGTACCAATTGAAGTATTTTGAGTACCAATTGTATGTATTTTGAGTACCAATTGTATGTATTTTTTTTGAACTGAATTGAATGAAGAAGAATTGGAAGAAGAAAAGCTTTCTCAACATGGGAAAGAAGTCCTTTCGAAATTGGATTTGTTATCGGAAGGGTATTTTTGAGTATTTATCTAAAGGAAGGAACAAATGCGGATAAGAGAAATTTTTTTTTAATTTATTTTGTCCAAGTGAGATATATCGCATACTATTCTTCCATTTTCATTCGAAAGGTCTTTTTTTTTATTCTATTTCACTATTCCACTCCATCTAGATCTAAGAAGGAACCCAATGCAATTAAATTCCACGAATATATAAAAAAGAAGAATAGATACAGGGTATCAAACCTTGCTATAGAGTTTTTGCTTCAAAGAAAAAGAAATATCATATAGAGTCCGGGAATGAAATAGAGTCAGCGAATGAAGCGGGTTCATTAACAACTCAATTTACAGATCAAAAATGAAAAAAAAGAAAGCATTGCCTTCTTTACTATATCTTGTATTTATCGTACTTTTGCCCTGGGGGGTCTCTTTCTCATTTAACAAATGTCTGGAACTTTGGATTAAGAATTGGTGGAATACCAGGCAATCCGAAACTCTCTTAACTGATATTCAAGAGAAAAGGATTCTAGAAAGATTCATAGAATTAGAAGAACTTTCTCTCTTGGACGAGATGATAAAAGAGAAACTAAAGACACATGTACAAAAACCTCCTATAGGAATACACAAGGAAATAATACAATTGGTCAAAATAGATAATGAGGATCATCTCCATATCATTTTGCATTTCTCGACAAATATAATCTGTTTAGCTATTCTAAGTGGTTCTTTTTTTCTGAGTAAAGAAGAACTTGTCATTTTTAATTCTTGGGTTCAGGAATTCTTCTATAACTTAAATGACTCAATAAAAGCTTTTTTTATTCTTTTAGTTACTGATTTTTTTGTTGGATTTCACTCCACCCGCGGTTGGGAACTACTAATTCGTTGGGTCTACAACGATCTTGGATGGGCTCCTAATGAGCTAATTTTCACAATTTTTGTTTGTAGTTTTCCAGTAATTCTAGATACATGTTTGAAATTTTGGGTCTTTTTTTGTTTAAACCGCCTATCTCCTTCGCTTGTAGTCATTTATCATTCAATTAGTGAAGCATAAATTCATTCCATTTCCTGATATTAATCAAATTAGCATCTTTCTTTAGAAAGAAAGCCCTTTTCCATTTTAGCAAAATTCTTTCTTTCTATTTCTACCTGCTTAAGGTATTCATCATTCCAGTATAACTGTTGCAGTAGAATCACAACAAACTCGCGTATAGGGAACTAAATTAATTTAGCTACCTATCTAATTTATTGTAGAAATTCAGAGATCCGCGATTGGACATGGAAAATAGAAATACTTTTTCTTGGGTAAAGGAACAGATGACTCGATCGATTTCTGTATCGATCATGATATACGTAATAACTCGGACATCCATTTCAAATGCATATCCCATTTTTGCGCAGCAGGGTTATGAAAACCCACGAGAAGCAACTGGACGAATTGTATGTGCCAATTGCCATTTAGCTAGCAAGCCCGTGGATATTGAAGTTCCCCAAGCTGTGCTTCCCGATACTGTATTTGAAGCAGTTCTTCGAATTCCTTATGATATGCAAATGAAACAAGTTCTTGCTAATGGAAAAAAGGGAGGGTTGAATGTGGGTGCTGTTCTTATTTTGCCTGAGGGATTCGAATTAGCGCCGCCCGACCGTATTTCCCCTGAATTGAAAGAAAAGATAGGAAATCTATCTTTTCAGAGTTATCGTCCCGATAAAAAAAATATTCTTGTGATAGGCCCTGTTCCCGGTAAGAAATATAGTGAAATTGTCTTTCCCATTCTTTCCCCTGATCCTGCTACGAAGAAAGATGCTCATTTCTTAAAATATCCCATATATGTAGGG